ATATCTTATCGAGGTAATCATATTTGTTTCGGTAAATATGCTCTTCAGGCACTTGAACCTGCTTGGATCACATCTAGACAAATCGAAGCAGGTCGACGAGCAATGACACGAAATGCACGCCGTGGTGGAAAAATTTGGGTCCGTATATTTCCAGACAAACCAGTTACAGTAAGATCTGCTGAAACACGTATGGGTTCGGGGAAAGGATCCCCTGAATATTGGGTAGCTGTTGTTAAACCGGGGCGAATACTATATGAAATGGGTGGAGTAACCGAAAATATAGCTAGAAGGGCTATTTTAATAGCAGCATCCAAAATGCCTATACGAACTCAATTTATTATTTCGGGATAGTAGAACCGACAGAAATGCGTCTTGGGGATGAAACAAAACCGCAGGTTTCTTTTTTTGGACAAACAATATTTCTTTTATTTTCTTTATCTTTTGCATTGGAAAAATAGACTCAAAAATTGATATGATTCAACCTCAGACCTATTTAAATGTAGCGGATAACAGCGGGGCTCGAGAATTGATGTGTATTCGAATCATAGGAGCTAGTAATCGTCGCTATGCTCATATTGGTGACGTTGTTGTTGCTGTGATCAAAGAAGCAGTCCCAAATATGCCCCTAGAAAAATCAGAAGTAGTCAGAGCTGTAATTGTCCGTACCTGTAAAGAACTTAAACGTGACAGCGGTATGATAATACGATATGATGACAATGCTGCAGTTGTGATTGATCAAAAAGGAAATCCAAAAGGAACTCGAATTTTTGGTGCAATCCCCCGGGAATTGAGACAATTTAATTTTACTAAAATAGTTTCATTAGCTCCCGAGGTATTATAAAATAAAATGAGATCGTTGGGGTATTTGAAAGAAATAGATTAAGAACTAGATTAATTCGTAGATTGTGTCTCACGCATATACCTTGAAAAATTTATATTCATAAACCAATAAAAAAAAAAAAAGAAAAACATGTTGATTATATCCAATTTTGAAGCACCAATAATTTTAGTTCATCATGGGTAGAGACACTATTGCTGAGATAATAACTTCTATACGAAATGCTGATATGGATAGAAAAAGAGTTGTTCGTATAGCATCTACTAATATTACCGAAAATATTGTTAAAATACTTTTCCGAGAAGGTTTTATCGAAAACGTCAGAAAATATCGACAAAAAAACAAATATTTTTTGGTTGTAACCCTGCGACATAGAAGGAATAGTAAAAGACCCTATGGACATTTTTTCAATTTAAAACGGATCAGTCGACCCGGTCTACGAATCTATTCTAAATCTCAACGAATTCCTAGAATTTTAGGTGGGATGGGGATTGTAATTCTTTCTACTTCTCGAGGGATAATGACAGACCGGGAAGCTCGACTAGAAGGAATTGGCGGAGAAATTTTGTGTTATATATGGTAATCCTTTTAATATCCAAATGGGATCCGAAGCCTCTTCCTATTTGTAAAAAAAAAAAGAAAGAGGGTGAGTTGTCTAATATCGTTTCTACTCCATTAGTTGATACTTCAAGGAGGCTTTACAATGACAGAACAAGAAAAAAAATGGATTCACGAGGGTGTAATTACTGAATCGCTTCCCAATGGCATGTTCCGGGTTCGGTTAGATAATGACGATCTGATTCTAGGTTATATTTCAGGAAAGATCCGACGAAGTTTTATACGGATACTGCCAGGAGATAAAGTCAAAGTTGAAGTAAGTCCTTATGATTTAACCAAAGGACGTATAATTTATCGACTCCCAAAGAAGGATTCGAAAGATTAGCTGGTTTTTATTCAATACGATTCGAGATGAAAAATTTCAAGAAACTTATTTTCTACCAAGAAGTAGATTCAGAATTAAGATAAGGAATGACAAATATGAAAATAAGAGCTTCTGTTCGTAAAATTTGTGAAAAATGTCGACTAATCCGTAGGCGGGGGCGCATTATAGTAATTTGTTCCAACCCGAGACATAAACAAAGACAAGGGCCCTAAAGGGCTCAATATACAAATAAGGAATCTGTTTTGACATGAAATGGATATATCCATATATTTCTGACTCATATTTATGAGATGATACAATATGGCAAAAGCTATACTGAGAACTGTTTCACGTAGGAATGTACGTATTGGTTCACGTAGGAATGTACGTATTGGTTCACGTAAGAGTGCACGTAGAATACCAAAGGGAGTTATTCATGTTCAAGCAAGTTTCAATAATACCATTGTCACGGTTACAGATATACGGGGTCGGGTGGTTTCCTGCTCCTCGGCCGGTACTTGTGGATTCAAGGGTAGGAGAAAAGGGACAGCCTTTGCCGCTCAAACTGCAGCTGCAAATGCTATTCATACAGTAGTCGATCAAGGTATGAAACTAGCAGAAGTCTTGATAAAAGGTCCCGGTCCCGGAAGAGACGGAGCATTACGAGCTATTCATAGAAGTGGTATACGATTAAAGTTTGTACGGGATGTAAGCCCTATGCCACATAATGGCTGTAGACC